TTCTTTAGTATTGTATATACTCAATACTCACTTAAGTAGAATTCTATATATATAGTATAATTGAATATATCTTTATAACAATAACAGGATAAAATGTTAATATAACAACAAATATAACAATAAATAAGAGGTACAAATATTAAATTATTAAATCGAGGTACTCATTCTATGACAACTATCAGCAACTTACCCGCTATTTTTGTGCCTTTAGTAGGCTTAGTATTTCCGGCAATTGCAATGGTTTCTTTATCTCTTCATGTTCAAAAAAACAAGATTTTTTAGATATTATGGGATTTAATCTTATCTATTGTTTTTTCAAGACTTAGGCTTACTTGGATCATAGTACAATTCTCTATGTAGTAGAATATGGTATAATGTGTAGCTTCTTCCGAACAGAAGATCGTATGCATAAACACGATCTATGGGAAAATGAATTATAGCTATTTGAAGATAAATCATTATCGGGATGAATTTCTGAAACGTAAAGTCAATATATCTAAATGTCTGTGGATATCTATAAGAAATCATAAAAAGAAAGATGTTATTAGTTTAGTTTATCTCTAAGCAATTGATGAATTACTCCTAAAGCTTCACATCATAATAGTGCTAGTCGATGAGGATTACTTCGGAAACAAAAAGATTAAAGTCAAATTTATTGGGGTTTATCTCCCAATTACAATAAAATGCAACTAGATCTAATATAGTATGAGTTGGCGATCAGACCGTATATGGATAGAACTTATAGCGGGGTCTCGAAAACCGAGTAATGTCTGCTGGGCTTTTATCCTTTTTTTAGGTTCATTAGGGTTTTTATTGGTTGGAACTTCTAGTTATCTTGGTAGGAATCTTATACCGTTATTTCCCTCTCAGCAAATAATCTTTTTTCCACAAGGAATCGTTATGTCTTTCTATGGAATCGCGGGTCTTTTTATTAGTTCATATTTGTGGTCCACAATTTCGTGGAATGTGGGTAGTGGTTATGATCGATTCGATATAAAAGAAGGAATAGTATGTATTTTTCGTTGGGGATTTCCTGGAAAAAATCGTCGCATCTTTCTCCGATTCCTTATGAAAGACATTCAATCCATCCGAATAGAAGTTAAAGAGGGTATTTATGCTCGTCGTGTCCTTTATATGGAAATCAGAGGCCAGGGGTCCATTCCCTTGACTCGTACCGATGAGAATTTGACTCTACGAGAAATTGAACAGAAAGCTGCTGAATTGGCCTATTTCTTATGTGTACCAATTGAAGTATTTTGAAAAAAGGCGAATGCTTTCTTATTCTTAACAAAAGGGAAAAAACTATAACTCAAGAATTCTCTTTCTCTTTTTTCTATAGCATAACTTAACTGAGGTTTCTGCCGAACTCTGATTAGAACAAAAAAAAGTAAACGTACACGGACCAATCCTAAAGCGAAATAGTTTTTATCCATAAATTATTTTTTATGAGTATGTAAATCCACTTAAATCAATTCAGTAACGGAACAAGTAAGAAATCGGAATAAAGAATTTCTCTTTTTTTTTTTCAATATTGTGAATTTAGTAAATACAGATAGATTCTCTCTTGTAAATCATCTCTCCTTTTTTGTTAATCAACATTTTTTATCTTTTTTTGTGCTCTTTAATTACCAACCGATTGGACCGCTTATAATGATAACATTTCTATCTTGTTTTGACACTCATTTTTGATCATAGCATCGCAGTATTCTTCAGAAAATTCTATCAATTATTCCTGTACTGAGGGTGGCCAGCGATTTCTTTTTTTCGAGATTTTTGGATATTTTGATAAACTGGGAGTTCTTTCGTCTCGAAATTCGAATAATATTCATTATTTGAAATGGCTTTTTCGTGCATTCATCCAAAGGGGACAATTGCTTCGAATCATATATTTTGAAAGAATATTCTATAGAATATTCTAGTTTATTTATTTCTTCATTCAATTTGAAGTGGAATCTTTCTTATTCTATTTCTGTATTTCTATATTGTTTTTCTGTATTCTTTCTAAATTCAAGGACCAACCCATTGTCATTGTACGGAATCACAAATAAAAAACAGAGAATAGGCTCATTGTAATGTAATAGAACTGATATTTGATATAAATCTTAGTATCGTATAGAGAGAGTCGACGAATGAGATGAGTTCATTTCAAAATTCACAGACGAGCAAATGGCAAAAAAGAACGCATTTATTTCCCTTTTATATCTTGCATCGATAGTATTTTTGCCTTGGTGGATCTCTCTCTCATTTACATTTAATAAAAGTCTGGAATCTTGGGTTAATAATTGGTGGAATACTAGGCCCTCCGAAATCTTTTTGAATGATATTCAAGAAAAGAATATTCTAAAAAAATTCATAGAATTAGAGGAACTCTCCCTCTTCGACGAAATTCTAAAGGAATACCCGGAAAGGCGTTTACAAAAGCTTCACATTGGGGTTTACAACGAAACGATCCAATTGATCAAGATGCACAATGAGGGTCGTATCCATACGATTTTACATTTCTCAACAAATATAATTTCTTTCGTTATTCTAAGTGTTTATTCTATTCTAAGTAATGAAGAACTTATTTTTCTTAACTCTTGTCTTCAAGAATTTCTATATAATTTAAGCGACACAATAAAAGCTTTTTCTATTCTTTTATTAACTGATTTATGTATAGGATTCCATTCGCCCCATGGTTGGGAACTAATGATTGCCTCTATCTACAAAGATTTTGGATTTGCTCAAAATGATCAAATTATATCCGGCGTTGTTTCTACTTTTCCAGTCATTTTAGATACAATTTTTAAATATTGGATTTTTCGTTATTTAAATCGTGTATCTCCGTCACTTGTAGTGATTTATCATTCAATGAATGATTGAAAAATGATCGACCGATCCAATTATAATGTTTCTTACTTTGTAACATAAGTAAAACAGTCAAAATTGTACTTATTTTTTCTACCCACCCGGGGGATTCCTTCAATATTCGAGTAAAATTATTTCATTAAATAACAGAATCATAGATAGGAAACTATACTAGTGACTTATCTAATTTTATTGTAGAAATTTTCGGGATCAATGATTGGACTATGCAAATGAGAAATACCTTTTCTTGGATAAAGGAAGAGATTATTCGATTCATTTCCGTATCGCTCATAATATATATAATAACTCGGGTGCCCATTTCAAATGCGTATCCTATTTTTGCACAGCAGAGTTATGAAAATCCACGAGAAGCGACTGGCCGTATTGTATGTGCCAATTGCCATTTAGCTAACAAGCCCGTGGATATCGAGGTTCCACAAGCCGTACTTCCTGATACTGTATTTGAAGCAGTTGTTCGAATTCCTTATGATCTGCAACTGAAACAAGTTCTTGCTAATGGTAAAAAAGGAGCCTTAAATGTGGGAGCTGTTCTAATTTTACCTGAGGGGTTTGAATTAGCCCCTCCCGATCGTATCTCGCCCGAGATTAAAGAAAAGATAAGAAATCTGTCTTTTCAGAGCTATCGCCCCACGAAAAAAAATATTCTTGTGATAGGTCCTGTTCCTGGTCAAAAATATAGTGAAATCACCTTTCCTATTCTTTCCCCAGACCCCGCTACTAAGAAAGACGTTCACTTCTTAAAATATCCCATATACGTAGGCGGGAACAGGGGAAGGGGTCAGATTTATCCCGACGGGAGTAAGAGTAACAATAATGTTTATAATGCTACAGCGGCGGGTATCGTAAGCAAAATCATACGAAAAGAAAAAGGGGGATACGAAATAACCATAGTGGATGCATCGGATGGACGTCAAGTGGTTGATATTATCCCTCCAGGACCAGAACTTCTTGTTTCAGAGGGCGAATCCATCAAATTGGATCAACCGTTAACGAGTAATCCTAACGTGGGTGGATTTGGTCAGGGGGATGCGGAAATAGTACTTCAAGATCCATTACGTGTACAAGGCCTTTTGCTCTTCTTGGCATCTATTATTTTGGCACAAATCTTTTTGGTTCTTAAAAAGAAACAGTTTGAGAAGGTTCAATTGTCTGAAATGAATTTCTAGTTTATCAATATCAAGTTCTAAAAAAAACCAAATTTTTGTTGGAAATTGTGTTATCTAATTCTGTATGATCAAAAAAAACTTATGAAAAGCCTTTTGCTTCTTTATATTCTTTTTCTATCAGATTTTTGGAATTACTTGTACCGCATTATTAGTCATAGTATGTATGCTGTGAAGAGGACTATTTGACTTTACTTACCTCTTCTTTATTCCTTTGTTTTTTCAATAAAAAATGGAAATAAAATGGAAGCGGTATGATTATGTTACTATTGTCAGATTTAAATGCCATAGAATGAATCAATCATTTTCTATTCTAATAGAATAAAAGTTGACTAAATACGAAACATAAGATAAATAATCGGAGAATATAAACCAAAGTATAAAAAAGATGAATGAGAGGAAAAAAGAATTCGATTCTAAGAGGGATTATTTGTATTCCTAGTCTTTGACACAAGAAAAGTCCACAACCCTTTACTTGTGTCGAAATAATAATAATTCTTGATCTCGTTCGTGAAAGATTCCTATTTGTAGTTTCCATTTTTTTTCGAGTTTTATCAGAAACCTTTTTTAGATTTATTACATAAATCATAAATAAAGTAGTAATGGTGGACAAACAAAAAATATAGGAAAATTTATTGAACAAATAGAACTTCTTCAATAAACTTATAAACTTATAAAAATAGAAGTATATATATTATTAAGAAATATATATAATTGTGATTGTGTCATCCAAAAGGAGAAATCGAGTGATTCCTTCTTTAATTTTGAAAGTATCGACGGCTACTATCCAGGACGAGATATTCTGCTGAAGTTAATTTTCTAAAAATAAAAACATCATAAAAAACTAAAATGGAGTTTTTTGAAACATAAGAAAAGTGATCCATTTTTTTTTTTATCATTCAGACGAATAAAATATTATGATTATTAAGAGCTCAACGGGACCTACCCCCTCTTTACTTTGTCTTCTTC